CCTAACAAAACAAGTTATAATGCTAAAAGATTCGAAAAATGGCAAATATTAAAAAGAAGAGCTGCTGAATTAATCGCTAAATTACCCCTGTTTTTCAAATCTTTCATTCAAAGAATATACACAGATATCTTTTTATCTATCATGAATATTCCCAGAATGAATACAGAACTTTCTCTTGAATCAACAAAAAAAAAATCCATTTCTAATAATGAAGAAGAAAAAATGAATAAAAAAAAGAAAAATCCAATTATTTCTACTATCAAAAAGGCACTTGATTCTATTGGAAATAGTCAAATAATTTCACATCTTTTTTATGAATTATCCTGCGTGTCACAAGCATATGTATTTTACAAATTATCACACCAACTTAGTAACTCGTATAAATCTGTTCTTCAACATCAAGGAAGCCCTTTTTTTCTTAAGCCCGAAATAAAGGCTCCTTTTGAAACACAAGGAATGGGTCATTCGAGTTATGAAATGAATCACTGGAAAACCTGCTTAAGAGGGTTAAGAGGACATTATCAATACGATTTATCTCAGATCAGATGGTCTAGATTAATACCAGAAAAATGGCGAAATAGAGTTCATCAGCGTCGTATAGCTAAAAATGAAAATTTTAGCAAATGTCATTCAAAAGACCAATTAATTCATTTCAAAAAACAAAAACAATTTGAAGTGGATTCATTATCTAATCAAAAAGAGAATTTTCAAAAATACTATAGATATGATCTTTTATCATATCAATTTCTTAATTATGAAAATAAAAGGGAATGCTGTTTTTATAGATCTCCGTTTCAAGAAAATACGAACCAAGAGATTTCTTATAAAACGGCTAAACTTTTTGATAGGCTGGGGAACTTCCCTATTAAGAATTTTCTAGGAAAGATTCCATCTATGGAAAAAACGACCGATCCAAAATATTTGGATTGGAAAATTATCCATTTTGATCTTAGAAAAAAACACGAAATTGAGTCCTGGATCATGATCGATACCAATAGGAATCAAAGGAAAAAAAGAAAAATGCGTACTAATAATTCTGAAAAAATTCAGAAAAAGGATCTTTTTTATCTTATGATTCCAGATATGATTCCAGAAATCAATCCACCAAATTCAAACGGATTTTTTGATTGGATGGGAATGAATGAAAAAATGCTAAAGGATCTCATATCGAATCGTTGGTTCTTCCCAGAATTTGTGTTCCTTTCTAAAGCATATAAAACGAAACCTTGGGTTATACCAAGCAAATTACTTCTTTTAAATTTGAATAGAAATCAAAATAGTACTAGTACTTTGAATAGAAATCAAAATAGTAGTAGTACTTTGAATAGAAATCAAAATAGTAGTAGTACTTTGAATAGAAATCAAAATAGTAGTAGTACTGAAAAGGAAAAGATCAATGACAAGAAAAAAGGAAGTTTTTTGATAGCATCGAATCATCGAAATCAAGAAGAAAAAGAATCCACAAGCCGAGGAGATCTTGAATCCGTTCTCCCACAACAAAAAGATATTGAAGAAAATTCTGAAAGATCAGGAGGGAAAAAGAAAAAAAAAAAAAGCAACACGAAAAAAGAACTAGATTTCTTCCTGAAACGTTATTTTCTTTTTCAATGGAAATTCGACGATATTTTGAATCAAAGAATGATCAATAATATCAGGATGTATTGTCTCCTGCTTAGACTGAGAGATCCAAGAAAAATTCTTCTAGCCTCGGTTGAAAGGAGACAACTGAGTTTGGATATGATGATGGTTCAGAATTTGAAAGAATTCATGGAAACAGAAGCATTTACTATAGAACCCATTCGTCTGTCTGGAAAAAAAGATGGACAATTTATTATGTATCAAACCATAGGTACTTCGTTGGCTCATAAGAGTAAGACCAAAACAACGAAATACCAAGAGGAAAGATATGTTCTTAAGAAAGATTTTGGTGAAGCTATTTCACATAACAGAATAAGTAGAAATAGAGACAAAAATCATTTTGATTTACTTGTTCCTGAAAATATTTTATCGTTTAGACGTCGTAGAGAATTCAGAATTCAAATTTCTTTGAATTCAAAGAATAGAAATGATGTAGATAGAAATCCAGTATTTTGGAACGGAAAGAACGTAAAAAACAGCAGACAAGTTTCACATGACAATAACCATCTTGATAGAGAGAAAAATCAATTCAAATTAATGAAATTAAAGCACTTTCTTTGGCCTAATTATCGATTAGAAGATTTAGCTTGTATGAATCGTTATTGGTTTGATACCAATAATGGCAGTCGTTTCAGTATGTTAAGAATACATCTTTATCCACGATTGAAAATTCGTGGATAATACACTTTTTCTATCTATCCTATACCCTATATATAATATAGGGTATCTGAAATAGGATAGATAGAAAATATAGGGTATCTGAAAGCACACAAATACACAGATCACATGTCTTGTCTCACATTTCATTCTAGTATCCAATACGAAATTGGATAATGTCTCAATTAGATCTCGAAATGAATCAACAGAACCTTCTTCATTTTAGGTCTAAATTCTTCGATGCGAAAATGTACCAATCCTTTTCTATTCCTATCTAAAATTTGAAAGTGGATTGATTGATTTGAATTCAGAAAATTAGCAGTTCATAAAGAAATTCGGATTAGATTATTGTATATACCACATTCAAATTAATGGCATTATTATTACTGATCGGTAAAATCCATATCTGTAAAAAGGGAAAGGAGAATTTTTTTATGGTCAAAAATTCATTCATTTCGGTTATTTCTCAAAAAGAAAACGAAGAAAACAGAGGGTCTGTTGAATTTCAAGTATTCAGTTTCACCACTAAGATAAAGAGACTTACTTCACATTTGAAATTGCACAAAAAAGACTTTTCATCTCAGAGAGGTTTGCGAAAAATTTTGGGAAAACGTCAACGACTGCTAGCCTATTTGTCAAAAAAAAATAGAGGACGCTATATTGAATTAATTGATGAGTTGGATATTCGAGAGATAGAGATAAAAACTCCTTAATTTGAAGCGTGATACCATTTGAGCTTAGTCGTTTACATTTTGATGAACTTCTTTTTACTTTCAGTAATGCATGGAAGAACGACTCGGGAAAAACTTATGATTGCACCAACTACAAGAAAAGACTTCATGATAGTCAATATGGGCCCCCACCACCCATCAATGCATGGTGTTCTTCGACTGATTGTTACTCTCGATGGTGAAGATGTTATTGACTGTGAACCAATATTGGGTTATTTACATAGAGGGATGGAGAAAATTGCGGAAAATCGAACAATTATACAATATTTGCCTTATGTAACACGTTGGGATTATTTAGCTACTATGTTCACAGAAGCAATAACCGTAAATGGACCCGAACATCTAGGGAATATGCAAGTACCTAAAAGGGCTAGCTATATCAGAGCTATTATGTTGGAGTTGAGTCGTATCGCTTCCCATTTGTTATGGCTTGGCCCTTTTATGGCAGATATTGGGGCACAGACCCCTTTCTTCTATATTTTTCGAGAACGAGAATTGATATATGACCTATTCGAAGCTGCTACCGGTATGCGCATGATGCATAATTATTTTCGTATCGGAGGAATCGCTGCTGATCTACCTCATGGCTGGATAGATAAATGTTTGGATTTTTGTGATTATTTTTTAACCGGAGTTGCTGAATATCAAAAGCTTATTACACGTAATCCCATTTTTTTAGAACGAGTTGAAGGCGTAGGCATTATTGGCGCAGAAGAAGCACTAAATTGGGGTTTATCAGGTCCAATGCTACGAGCTTCCGGAATACAATGGGATCTTCGTAAAGTTGATCGTTATGAGTGTTACGACGAATTTGATTGGGAGATTCAATGGCAAAAAGAAGGGGATTCATTAGCTCGGTATTTAGTACGAATCAGTGAAATGACAGAATCCATAAAAATTATCCAACAGGCTCTGGAAGGAATTCCAGGGGGACCCTATGAGAATTTAGAAATCCGACGCTTTGATAGAATAAAAGAACCTGAGTGGAATGATTTTGACTATCGATTTATTAGTAAAAAACCTTCTCCAACTTTTGAATTGTCCAAGCAAGAACTTTATGTAAGAGTCGAAGCACCAAAAGGAGAATTGGGAATTTTTCTGATAGGAGATCAGAATGTTTTTCCTTGGAGATGGAAAATTCGACCACCGGGTTTTATCAACTTGCAAATTCTTCCTCAGTTAGTTAAAAGAATGAAATTGGCTGATATTATGACGATACTAGGTAGCATAGATATCATTATGGGAGAAGTTGATCGTTGAAATGATAATTGATACAACAGAAATCCAAGCTATCAATTCTTTTTCCAGATTGGAATCCTTAAAAGAAGTCTATGGGATCATATGGATGCTTGTCCCTATTTTCACTCTTGTATTAGGAATCACACTAGGTGTACTAGTAATTGTTTGGCTAGAAAGAGAAATATCTGCAGGGATACAACAACGCATTGGACCCGAATACGCCGGGACTTTGGGAATTCTTCAAGCTCTAGCAGATGGTACAAAACTACTTTTCAAAGAGAATCTTCTTCCATCTAGAGGAGATACTCATTTATTCAGTATCGGTCCCTCGATAGCAGTCATATCCATTTTACTAAGTTATTCAGTAATTCCTTTTAGCTATCGCTTTATTCTAGCCGATCTTAGTATTGGTGTTTTTTTATGGATCTCCGTTTCAAGTCTTGCTCCCGTTGGACTTCTTATGTCAGGATATGGATCAAATAATAAATATTCCTTTTTAGGTGGATTAAGGGCTGCTGCTCAATCAATTAGTTATGAAATACCATTAACTCTATGTATATTATCAATATCTCTACGTGTGATTCGCTGAGACATAAAATTTCCCCTATTTCTTTTCTTTCTAGCAAGAAAGTTAAATGAGTTGAATATCTATTGTTTTTTTTATTCATCATTGGGGTTGATGAACTAAACCGAATAGTTATATGAGTGAAATAAAACGGCTTTCAAATTTGCTGT